CTTTCAATGCGCGAAATCCGTTTCGAGTTAGAGTGCGAAACTTCTTGCTGCAGCCGTTTTATTCGCTGCTTGCTACTTTCGAAAATGGAAGATGAGATGAATAGATTGAATTGATAGTCTAGTTCAATCTATAGTCTAGATTCCATTCCCTCGATCCACTCTCATTTAAATGATGGGATTGGGCCATACCAACCTTCACTTAGTCTTTATATAAGATTGCTTCGTATCTTCAAGGATTGGGTGGAGGTGGCGTAAAAAGGAAGGAAAAAGGAATTTCAAATCCGTCCCTTCCCACAGAATCATCGGGCTTTACTTTCCTTACTTTCCCAACCCCGCTACTGTAAAAAGAACTCTTTTGTTTTGAGACTAGCTAGTCGCTATGGTTTGCGGGAAAACTCTTCTCTCTCTGGTCTCACTTCGAGTCCTTCTAGAAGTAAAAAAAGGAAATGCTTATTCAACTACGGCACTGTCGGACAACCGACCGGATCACTTTCTTACCCTGTAAAATATTTCTACAGAAACTGCACCGGACCTACTTCAATTTAGTAAGGTTTCTCTTTGACGTATCCACGGTTTCCGCTTTTTCCAGGTGAAGAGTGCACAATTGAGGGAGCTCTGACTTTCTTTCCTTTCCCAATGAAATGATTCTACGAGAAAGCACCTTCTGGCGCCTCGCTCACATCCGAATGCGCACTAAACTCCTCAAAAAACATAGACCCAGCTTTGGTAAGCAGATCGTTTACTGTTTTAAATCTTCGAACTCTTCTGCTCGAGCTAATCGCTCCAACTCGTCCTTTAGCTGCAAGCACTCTTGCTCTAAGTCTTCCACGGTTTGCACCTGTTGTTAGGTATGGTCATTGCATTTCTGATCTTCTTAGGTGTTTTCTTTCTCTCAGCCTGTACTGCTTTCTTACTGAAAATTAGAAGAGTGATATCTAGTAATTTCCTGCATTCTACTTAACCTTCTTTCTCAAGGGCCTCTTCTCTACTGTCTACTAAGTCAGCGCCAACAAGGCTAGGATCAATAGCAGCATCAGGTGCTCTCTCTACTGAATTGGGCGAGCCAATACATATTATAAGGCTTAGGTCTTCTCGCCTATAAAGAAGAAAATGAAATACGAACAACCGCGCCGGTTGCTATTCTTTATTTCATCTTCCACCCCAACAAAACAACTATGTAAAAACTTTCCCTTGCACTGGTGACCCACAAAGAAAGGCATACAAAGAACTCTTACCTCATAGCGTAGATCCTCGAAATCCTACACTCCCATGAGGAATGAATGCGACACCCTATAAAAAGAGTCCAGATAGAACGATTCTTTCTTACCTAAAGTCCCACTTGCTGACCTAAGGGAATAGAGTGACGTGCACTGGCACTAGATGAGCTTAAGATTTTCAATATACTTGCTTAAGACTTTCTTATACAATTGGCACTCCAAGGGAAGATCAAGGGATAAGCACTCACTATAATCGGGGTGAGATCTCGTAAGAGTTGGCACCCTCGCCGCTGGCTTACTAAATGTAAGAGAACTTGCGGTGAAAAGGGTACTCCCAATTGCTGTAACAGAACTCGCAGGTAGAAGAACGAACTTCCAATGCATCGAATCTTTCTCGAGGATGATGTTAAGCCGACGCGCGAGCACCAGCGTAGGCTTAATCCTCATTTGCAAGAAGTTGTAAAGAAAGAGGTATTGAAGCTTCTTGGTGCTAACATCATTTATCCTATCTCTGACAGTCAGTGGGTCAGTCCAATTCATATTGTACCCAAGAAAGGAGGCATGACTGTTTTAGCAAATGAGAAAGGTCAAATGATTCCCACTAGGACTGTCACCGGTTGGCGCATGTGTACAGATTATCGCAAGCTTAACAAGGCCGCCCGGAAGGATCACTTTCCTTTGCCTTTTATTGATCAGATGCTTGAGAGGTTAGCATGTCATTCTTATTTCAGCTACCTCGATGGGTACTCAGGCTTCTTGCAGATTCCGATACATCCGTCGGACCAGGATAAGACAACATTTACCTGTCCTTATGGTACATTTGCTTACCGACGGTTGCCATTTGGTCTCTGTAATGCCCCTGGGACTTTTCAGCGATGTGTCATGTCTATCTTCACAGATTTGATTGAGAAAATCATGGAGGTCTTCATGGATGATTTCACTGTCTATGGACGGGACGGAATTTTTATGACTGTTTGGCCAATCTTGAGATTGTTCTACAGCGTTGTCTTGAAGCTGATTTGGTACTCAATTGGGAGAAGTGTCATTTCCTGGTTCAAGAGGGTATTGTCCTCGGTCATTTGGTTTCCTCGCGAGGAATTTAGGTTGATAAAGCCAAAGTTGAGGTGATTGATCGCTTGCCTCCTCCAGTGAATGTGAAGGAAGTCCGTAGCTTCTTGGGTCATGCGGGTAATCACATGCGTGAGCGGATCGAGCTATTATATAATAAGTAACGGCTGAAAAAGCAATTCTTGGTAGATTCCACTTGTTAAGGGCGCGGAAAGCCGTGTTCCTTCTCTGTCAGGCTGGTATAACTTACACATACCAGACTACCGAGATAGAAAGCAGATCTGGGTGGGGCCGTTGGATAATAGAGCAGCATTTGCTTTGATTCCCCTTGAAAATCAAGTGAAATGGAGACCCAATTTCTCTCTAGAGACGGTTTTGCTTTCCAGAGCCCTGGTTTGGATTCGTCTTCCCGGTCTTCCTTTTGAATAGTGGGAGCTTTCTTTGTCCTCTCCGGGTGGTCAGCACTGGGTGTTTCCGAGCAGCTTAGGTGGAAGGCGAAGAAGGCATTTTGGAACTATGTTGGGTGATGATGTAGTCATTGCAGATGGCAAGGTTGCCTCTGAGTATCGCTCAATCTTGGATGACTTGGGTGTGACTATTTCTAGTCAGAAATCCATTGTCTCTAAGATTGGGGCTTTTGAGTTCGCCAAAAGGTTTAGGTAGGGGGAGGACTGCGAGATATTTATCCTGTTTCTCTTAAAACTCTTCTCCTTAAGGATAGTCCTTTTGGCCTGATGGCTATTCAAGAAAAGTACTCCGTTTTAGTCCTATCTATTTATAGGGGCTAGCACTTGATCTCTTAGACGTCTATCTTACTCTTTATTTCTGAGTGCCTATCTCGATTCTTAAACAACCTCTCCCGTCCGGTCGAGTCAAGCAGCAGTCGCAGCCCTGCGGAACACACACACGGGGGCTTGACCATAATGATGTGATAAGTTTGATATATTATTATGATACTATGCTTTCATTGTCGGACTTGTTGTAAGTCGTCTCCTGAAGTAAATAGTGGTGGCTAGAAATGTGTTGCGGTACTGGCATTGGATTAACTAACTGAGTTTTGAAGTAGCTGCATGCAAAATGTGAGATGACTAGTTGCATTCCATCACATGGTGAAGATTATAACTATAGTTCAGTCCAAACACACACAGAGACACATTATGCAACTGATTGGCTATTTGATTGCAATAAGACTCAACTCAAGTGCATTACTAGATAATACTAATAAAGCCCTTTTTTTTCATGCCTCTTAGTTCACTGGAACTTTTTCTTTATCCTTGAAACAGCTTGATGACCGAGCTGTCGATGTGGTGATGACTAATAAGAAAGTGATAGGAGTCGTGCTCGGCTTTCTTTCTTTTTTTTGCCAAGGATATTCTTATGAACTTATCTTAAAAATGAAAAAACAAAAGCTTTACATCATCTTTACTTAATATAGACGGAATCGAGACCTTGACTTCTTCTTAATTTGCTTCGGTTGTCCTCTTCGCTAACCAGAGTATACCACTATTTCTAACCTTTTGAAGAGACAAACCCATAGGAGACAAGGGATGAATGGCAGCTATCGAACGAACTTTGAAGAAAAGAGCAAACCCTGCCTGGATGACTGGAAAGGGAATTGCGTCTGTTTTCACTCTATCTTATTCCGAGTTTCGTTCTCATAGATAGCGTAATCCTATTTCCAAGTCATAGTTCAATGTTGTGTTGCTAAATTGATCCCAAACAGCCTCCTAATATTATCTTATCTGCCTCTTCAGGAAAATGAATATCTCCGGAAAACAAAAGAATCTTTTTCTTAGGATTCAAGGAGCCAGAAAGCATCCCATTGATTCTTCAGAGGGAGATAAATACAAGATCACTGGCTGGCCCTTGTTTCGGCGGCATCAACACAGGAGGTTTCGTCTGGTACTGTTTGATTTAATTAAACACCTTTTGGTGAGCCTCTGTCCACACGAATTGCTCTTTCTCTTTGATTCTGAGCAATTGCCCCCTGCTCCTCAACCGGCCTGCTGTGTTGAAGATGAACCTTCTTAGGAATTCATTTTCCCAATCTGCCATTGCTATTCTTTTTTGTTTCTCGGGGGTGAGGCTTAGCACTTCCTCCTTCCCTGAAAGGTAGGCATGCGGACTAGAGCAGTTAGGTCAGCTCGCAAGGCTCATAACCTGTGAGTGCTGCCCCCCTTGTTAAGGGAAACCGACCAGACGCTTCGCACCTACCTTTCTTCATGGGAACGAACCGTAGCACTATGAAATGAAATTGTTCCGTTAACGCTATCTCAGAGAAGTAGTGCGTAGAGGAGGCTCTTTCCTTCTTTCCAGCCCTTCTCTCTTCTTTCGGGACGTTGAGTATAAGAAAAGCTCCTTTTCTCAAGCAGTAGTTCCGAATCATTAATGTTACATCTCTAAATGAAACAATGCTCAACCTTTTCGATAAAGTACGCTATAAGGAATAACAAAAGATTGATGAATTCATTTCACATCTTTCCATTTCCACATTAGCACTATCGAAAGAAAGCTCCTTGCTTTTCTGATCTCACTGTCAGTAGTGATCATCTAGACATGACATAATAAGTCTATCTAATAAATATTGGAATTGCACGGGCAGACATCCAATGCATTTCGATCACATGAACACTACGAACCCAATGGATAGGGTCTACTCCAGTTGAGACTGATAACATGGATTCAAAACATTTCCCGAGTTGAACCAAGAAAGACAGATAGATGAGAATTGATTCATTTCACCGATACCAATCAGAGACTGAGCTCAATAGTATATGCCTCATCCCGCTAGCCAGATCTCTACCGTCTTATTGATCGAAAGCTAGGGATACTTATTTCTTTTCTTGATGATTGAAAAGCTAGTTTGAATTCGTTGATCTGCCGATACCGGTGTATGCCCCATTTCACTGGCCAGCGAGCTTGTGTATTACTTTGCAAATGATAGTTAAGGGCCGCGTATCTCTTTTATTTACTTCTGTTGATGTCTCGCTTAGCGGTTAGTTAAGGATAGCAATGCTATTGTCCATTCCGTCTAGCCGCTATTGTCCAATTATAGTACAGTGTCAGTTAGGACTGGCCCGCCCTGTTTGCTTCCTCGAGAGTGAGAGAAGGAAGTCCTAGAGAGGGGCACTATTTCTTCCGAGAAGTGCAAGATGGGGAATAACCTATTGATATCGCTGAGTCAAGATAGAAAGGAGCCTTATTTCTATCAGCTAGTGCAAGCTAGGTTGTTTGTTTTGGGCACAAAGCCTTGCTCTCCCCACCCCAATCAAGGTATAATAGTTGGGCGGCTAGTGCTGCAAGCAAGCAATCAGCATTTCGTTCACTTAGTGAATATAGAACTGTGATCGGTGACGCTAAGTCAGCTAGTTATTGTCTCTTCTCCCTATTAATTTGATTAAAGAAAGTCTGTTCCCTAAGGAAGTGAAGGATCGCGGAAGTCTTTAGCCACAACCTATTTTTCATCAAAGCCCCTTACCCTTGCTTCTTTCCCCTGTCGAACCTTGCTTCAAGAAAAGAAGGTAACAAACCCGACATAGCAACTTCTTTTCACCGAGTGCCTATCTTGAACTTTGAAGAAAAGGAGTACGGTGCCTAGTGGAGTGAAGAAGAGAATGGGCAGGTAAGCGGGGAAATGGGAAGTGCTTTTGACGCTTCAGAGAAACCTATCAGCGGCAAGGCCCTAGCTTAGACAGAATTAATGCCCGTGTCAAGGCTATGCTATATGGATCATGAAAAACTAGAACTTTACTTTGTGGTAAGAACGAATGAAAGCTCGCCTATTGGACTACCAACAAGAGGACATTCGTATGTATACACGATATTTACTGTTGGAGAAATCTCCCCCTTCACTGGCTATGAGCTTCGGATTAACTACTACGCGGCCTATCCACATCAAAGAGAAGAATGAAGACTACGGGAATAAGATGCTTAATCAGGTCCGAATCACCTAGTACGATTCCTATCCAAGCATAGCTCTCCCAGCAATAAAGCGATGTGCCGTGTTCCCAACCAATGCAAGCATGTCTATGATGGAACTGACGACGACATCGGACTATCTATGAAAATCCTGCCGGAAAAGCAGCCAATTTGATATGAAAATGAGAACTTTATTTCATACGAGCATTGTCACTGTAGTAGGCCCTTACCGTAGAAGAAAGGGGGCCCCTTCCATTAGAGTAAAAAGAGAGGATTGCTTTCAGTTCTTTCAAAGCAACAATGCAATAATGCCAAAATAAAGAAAGGTAGATTGACCAAATTTCTGCTTGGACTAAAGATGGTATACATAGATATAGTCAAATATGCTAGTTGGTTGCCAAATATCACACTTCGGGTTTTATCTATCTAATATGAATGTTAGGTATTGTTCAGGGGTTTCATCTGGGGGTGTCACTTTGGATATCAGCGAGCAGTCAGGTATAATGATTCTAACTATTAATTATGAGACACCTGTGAGCACTGGTGATATTGATCTTATATATCCTGAGATTATAAGTGCTCTATTCACACATGCTTATCCTGCTATAGACGGTTATGCTAAGATGACTGTAGCGTACCAAAGTTATGATGAGGATGAGGATAAGAGCTTCACATACACCCTAGGAGTAGCTATAGGGTTAAGTGACTCTAATGGCAATATTCGACATAGTACCATAGCGAATGAGTTATTAGCTTTGTTACAAAGAAGGGTTGGCTCTTAACAATCAGGTCAAGCTCAAATTCAAGTAGTCATTTTACGAGTTTATAGTAATAGAGCATTTCCAAAAATGGATGAGCGGTCATGTGTTGATGATTCTCCATTTAAGATGTATATGGAAATTTCTCACTCAAGAAATGAACTTGAATTAGCTGATCCGGGTGAAAGGCGTAAAGGTGGTAGATAGGGGCAGGGAGAGAGAGGAAGCTACCGTGAAATCTTGAACTTAGTAAGGCCCCCCCGAAGGAAGGGGTTATAAGTGGTGGCTCGATATCGCAAGATTCGTGTCATTGTAATTGCGGAATAAACGGTTAGTTTCTTTTCGTTTTCAATGATAGTGGTTGTGCGATGTATTTCGCTCAAGTATCTATGATAGAGCAGAGCCCGCATCGTCCTAAGTTTAGCTGATTTAGGAAGCTAACAGTTGCGAGCGCAGTGGATCCCAGAAAAGTGACTACCCTTACTCGATGAATTAGCCTGAATGTGCGATTATACGTCTTGGGAGGTGGGTGGAACGGGGTCCTTTCCTCCGTGAGTCGATATTCTTTAGCTGTCCATTTCTTCTACGACGGGCGGAAAGTGCAAAGAAGAAAAGGGGGTTGCGGTAGAAGAGTGCGATGTGGGATTGGTTGGTATTTTCGTAGTAAGAGACGTTCAGGATGAAGCCGCAATGTGTCTAGTGTCGGATGTGGATAGTGTCCATTGGTCGATTGGGACCATTGCTTCTCTTTTCTTTGATATTGGTCAGTGTGACCACTAGTCTTCTGTCGGCTTCCATTTTCTTGCTATTTCATTTCTTTAGGTAGGGGATGCCCTATCGGATTAGAAGAGTTGTTCTGGAGGGAGTACGCCGACATGGGTGTGTGGAGTATCGGCGTTCGGATAGCCTGACAAAATTGGGGCTCAATGGGACGAAGGAATCTACCGCGGCATTAAGGAAGAAACTTCAATCAATTTTCTGTGAAAGATACCTAGCTAAGGAACTAGCAGGTGTATTTTATAGGGGTTGCACCATTTTGAATGTGGCTGATTAGAAAGCCGACGACGGGTATGTCGTTCGTTGTGTTAATGGGTTAAACCGTGGATCTCGTTGCCATGGGGCATAGAGGGACTGGAATCCTTCCTTTCGGATGTGTCATAGTTGCAAGGAGCACACTCTCGTGCTCCATCCAGACACCATTGCATATGCCGGGTAATCGTTGATAGTCCACAAAAGAGCAGCATGTCAATTCCAATTTCTCTTCGTTACCGCATCATATGTCGACACGCCATGTTCCCGCTTCAACTCTTCTATAAGAGGTTGTAGATATAAAGAAATGTAATTCCCGGGTGATTTTGGTCCAGGAATAATCATTGACATAATCCAAAACGGTTGCTTCATGCATAACCAAGGCCAAGGCGGCAAATTAGAAGGAATAAGCAGCACCGGCCAAAGGCGCGCAGCGTTTGAAATTGAATGCTCCAAAGGGATGGAATCCATCGGTAGCAAGGCCGAGGCGAACATTACGTGGATCCGACGCAAACCACGGATGAATCTCATCAAACTTTTGCCATGCCAAAGAATAAGCGGGTGCCTCAAAAGCCCATCATTTATGCGACCCTCAGCCATCTCATGTTGGTTGAAATTTCCTCTGACATAAAAAACCTCTGCAACCGAGGAGTAATTGGAAAGTACCTTAGTACCTTCTGGGCAACCCCAACTCGCACTTCCATCATTTTCTAGCAATTGCTGTCATTACTAGTTTTCCACCTGGGTGCTGAGCAAACCGGGCACTTCTCCAAGGTAGCATACTCATTTCGAAAGAGGACGCAATCATTGAAACATGCATCTATTTTGTCATACGAAAGACCTCAATCTCGAGTCACTTTCCGACACTGGAACACAATGACCATCTGGAAGTAAAAACCTAATCAACTCAAGCACCCCCTCGCTACCCACTCCTTGCTTTCCCGTAGAGAAAGCGGTAAGAAAGGCCCTTCCGGCTGGCCTTATAAATAAAGAGAGCAGCAAAAGGTCATTGGCTAAGATGAAAGAGGCGCCTCTTCTTTATTTCCTCTTTTTCAAAACATTGATGTGAATTTCAATTGAAAACGAAATCAATGAGAAACTAGGAAGCAGTTGAGTTTCTATGCTGAAGCCTAACATGCTTTTTATTAGATGATTGCTCGAATCGGGAACAATAAAGCCACCCTCCTCCTCTTTAGGGGGGAAGGGAAGCGGAACAAGAGAAAAACTCTCTGGGGTTGGGAGCAGCTCAAACTCCTTCCTATTGCGGAAGCCTTCCTCTCAAAAATGCCCCTGCTTCCTCCCTCCATTCCTTGCTGATTCAGCTCCCGCAAGAAGCAAACAATCAATACGAAAAAAACAAACAGTATTTGTTTCCATCCCCGCTTCCTCCTTGAAGGCGTAAGGAAGAGCCTCTTAATGTGCAGTTTCTTCTCGAAGAAGAGCAGGGGCGAAGCAAGGAAGGCGCAAGCCTTGGGGATCCTCGAACCATGAAAAAGTAAGCTGAGTCATCTGCTTTCTTTGCATTTGGCATTTGTCCTTCAAAAAGCCCAACAAGAGCTAGCTTATTCATTCGTTCCTTCTTCTTCATGTCAGGTAATGCCGCATCTTAGACCGGCGGAAAAGCAGCTATTTGTCCAATTCTGCCTTCTATCAGGGCATTCTCTGCTGATTATTCAATTGCGTTGAGGTCTCGGTAGTCGACGCAGATCTTTTTCTTGCCATTTGTTGATTGAAACTTCTTATCCAGGTGCTTCTAGCCACCAAAATCTAAAAGTGGATCGTTCAACTCTAGCTTATGTTAGCTTAAAAAACAGAGGATAAGAGCGAGCTTCTTACTAGCAGCACCCGCCCCATACCAAAAATGTATGTATTCAAGTTCTCATCAAAACTCTTATTGCTGATACCATTTGATTCTTCATTCCAAGCGCATTCCTTATAAAAGCCTTTGTCAAGCCAGGATTCCCCATGGAACTTTCAAAAGGTCTTCCTAGCTTTTAGACTAATTGTACGGTTCTTCCTACCCACCACTTTCCTTCTTTTTTTATCATATAAGAAGCAAGCGGTGTTAGCTTCCAAGGTCAGAGATTTGGGAGTACGTACTCGTGGGAGGGGGTGTGGTATTCATTCGTTCGATCTTGTCTACTTACTTAATACTTATTCTTTTTATCTGACTCACCTTCCGTACTTCTTTCTGGGAAATGCACTCAAACAAAAGGAAGGATAGTCTCCCACCCACTGCCCTTCTTTCCTTCTATATATACCTTAGCCCAGTGAGTAACGTAGGCACGTGTAGAACAAAAGAACACTACATGCCTGTCTTTTAGAAAGCCGTGCTTCTCCAACTACGTACTAGCGACCACGTTATGCCTTCTTATCTTTGAATGTCTTGTCAACCACTGGTTTGTTTAAATGCCTCCTACTCATTTTTCCTATACCTGCCCTACTGGCTTTGTACTATTTCTTACACATCCCTGGCGGCGGGTGTTCAAGACTGATCCCTTTGAAATGGCCTAGATTCTCTAAATAAAGCAAAGTAGTATTTGTTTTTTGTGTTTTATTTATTTGTCTAAGTAGCTCCAGCAGGAAAACGGATGCGCCTAACGCGCACCGGCTTTCGCGCTAGCGCTCAATCCGTTGCTTGTAGGGAAGAGTAGTGCGTTCCCTTAACTTGGCTAAGTTGAACCGGGCGTCTAGTTCTCAGATGGAAATAACGGTAGTAAGAGCTAGGCAAGCAAAGCAATAGAAGGTGGAAATACTGCACCAAGGATGAAAAGCTAGCAGTTGACCGAGATACCTAGTAAGTAAGGTACTATTATATATATGGTGACCCACATACATTTATTCTTTCAACTCACTCTTTCTTTGCTTTTATTTAGCAACTACCCTATCTGCCGAGAGTTGACCGACCCTCTTATTTAAAAAGTAAGTGAGCCTATTGCTGTCCCCACTATGTAAGTGAGCCTATTGCCCGCCCGATAAGCAGAAGAAGCAGCGAGATAAAGCAAACAGGATGCAGGGAAAGAAGGAACAATCCTCGTCCATTTGCTTCTCCTTGCTGGAACAGAAAAAAGATGGGAGTTGGCGCACCTATCGATCAAGCTACTTTTGTTGAACATCCGGGGGAATCCTACTTTTTTCACACGAAAGTCTACCGAGGGAAAAGGGGGTTTATTCCTCTTGTCGGTATAGGCTCTTTTCTCATTAAGGTTTGGTCCCCATTTAACCTATATATAAATATAGAAGAATGGAGTTCGGGATGCCCTGCTATCACTCCTATGAGACGGCTAACTCCCAACTCCCGATACATTCTTTAGAGTCGACCAAAGGAAAGGAGTCGTTGGTTTGGAGATATTTTCTTTGTTCCTCAACAATTTGCTCTATCCCTTTTTTCACTTAGTTTAGTTGGAATGGAAAGAGAACTTCCTTCAGCCTTTTTGTTGCCTGGTTCGGTCTCTCTGAGTGGAATAAGTGGCAACAAAAATTTCCTGAGTGATGAAGGTCGAAACTTAAGATCGAATCAAGCGGAGTCTGGATTCCTATGACTGAATTTACCATAAAATTGGACGGAAAAACAACTACAAAGATCACAAGAAACCCAGCTCAAAGTGAATGGAGAGAGAACCCCATTCTACATGTCAATACCGACAACAATGAAATTTTTAGTATATTATATAGTCGATCCGTCGACTTTCTAAATTGTGAGGGTTCAAGTCAAGTCCCTCTATCCCCAATAAAAAGCCCATTTTACTTCCTAACTATTGTACCAACCTCTATTTTTCATTAATGGTTCAAACAAGATTCACTATCTTTCTTATTCTACTCTTTCACAAACGGATCCGAACTTACTTCTTTGGATCTTATCCCATTCATACAAATGAACATATTATAGTATAGGCAAGTAATCCCTATTATTAAGTAAGTCATTCACAATCCATATCATTATCCTGACATTTACTAAGTCCAATTTGAGAAGACTTTTTTCTTTTTTAGTCCCTTTAATTGACATAGATACAAGTACGTACTCTACTAGGATGATGCACAATAAATGGTCAGGATAGCTCAGTTGGTAGAGCAGAGGACTGAAAATCCTCGTGTCACCAGTTCAAATCTGGTTCCTGGCACAGAAAAAAGGATCTACCGAATAGGTATTGATAAAAATGACTCGAGATGGATTGGGATACATATTCTAGAATAATATAGAAGGAGTATTCTTTTTTCATCTAAGTAGATAAATCTCTAAATAGAGACACTTCTTTTTCTTTAGGGACTCGGGTTATTTTCTTTATGGTACAGAAGGAGGTGAGATTAGGTTCCCTTTTCTTCATTTTTGCATTTCTTATTCTGCTATTCCGAATATTTTGATATTCTTGCTTATCTTACTTTCCTAGTTGTTCTAAGTAATGCGCGCGGTACAAAGTTCGTGGTAGGGAACTTCTTTGAGTCATCGTATTTTTCTGTTTATACGAAGGAAATGAATATGTGATTTTCCAAATTGGAGAATCGAAATGAA